TACCCGTTATAGTAGAAAATTCGTGTGGTATTTTCGCGGATTTTGCACGTGTGATACATGTTCCGTCTATTTCGCTAAGCAACGCTCTTCGCATCGCAATGCCTATTGTGTCAGCTTGACCTTTCATAAGTGGAGATAGAATAAAGCGTCCATAATAAAGCCGCTTACTGTCGGCTCTTGATTCAACACACTTCCACTGTAATGTCCGAGTGGATATGGTTACTTTCTCTCGAACCATAATAATATTATTTTTTTTTGATTAAATCATTGAATTATTTATTTCTCTTGAAATTTCGTTAATATTTATTCTTACACGCGTCTTTTTTTAGGGGGCCTACAACCATTATGCGGCATAGGAGTTACATCCCGTACGAAACTTAATAATATACCACTTCTACGAATAGCTCTTAATGCCGCATCTCTTCCGAGACCAGGACCTTTTATCATGACTTCTGCTCGTTGCATACCTTGATCGATTACTGTACGAATAGCATTTCCCGCTGCGGTTTGAGCAGCAAACGGTGTCCCTCTTCGTGTGCCCTTGAATCCACAAGTACCGGCGGAGGACCAAGAGATTACCCGACCCCGTACATCCGTAACGGTCACAATAGTATTGTTGAAACTTGCTTGGACATGAATAACTCCTTTTGGTATTTTACGTGCATTTTTACGCGACCCAATACGTCCATTCTTACGTGAACCAATTCTTGGTAAAAATTTTGCCATATTTTTTTATCATCTCAAAAACTAAGTCGAAGATCTATGGATATATCCATTTCATGCCAAACTGGATCCTTTATTTTATTTTTTATTTGTACATCAGATTTTTTAGAGAGTTCCTGTTTAGGAAACTTATCCTTGTCTTTGTTTATGTCTCGGGTTGGAGCAAATTACTATAATTCGTCCCCGTCGACGTATCAGTCGACATTTTTCACAAATTTTACGAACGGAGGCCCTTATTTTCATATTTTTCATTCCTTAATTTTGAATATACATATTTTTGAAGAAACTTAATTTCATTAAATTTTGAAATCTGGAATTGTATCCCTCGAAAATGAAGTTGAAAAAACTACTAAATCATTCGAATTTTTGTTGCGGAGTTTATAAATGGGATGTTCTCTCGTCAAATTCTAACGATGTATATTTGACTCTATCGTGTGGTATATGTATAAAACAAAACTACGTTGGGTTTTTGCTGGGATATAACCTAAAACCCAATCCTCCTTATCTATATCTAACCAACCAAACTCTGTAACATACCATCGGATATCAGAAGGATTACCATATATAACACAAAACTTCTCCACCAATTCTTTCTAGTCGAGCCTCTCGGTCTGTCATTATACCCCGAGAAGTAGAAAGAATTACAATCCCCATTCCGCCTAAAATTCTAGGAATTTTTTGATAGTTAGAATAGATTCGTAACCCAGGTCGGCTGATCCGTTTTAAATTTAGACTAGTTTTATATAATACTTTTCTATTCCTTCTATGTCGTAGGGTTAAAACAAAAAAAGTTTTGTTGTCTTCCCGGTGTTTCCTCACATTTTCAATAAAACCTTCTTGTAAAAGTATTTTAATAATGTTTTCGCTGATGTTAGTAGATGCTATTTGAACGGTTCCCTTTCTATTCATGTCAGCATTTCGTATGGAGGTTATTATGTCAGCAATAGTGTCTCTACCCATGATAAACTCAATTTTTATTGCCCCCGAATTTTGTATAATCAACATACTCTTTATTTTTTCTTTTATTAAAAATTTATTAAATAAAGAAAGGTATATGCACGAAACAAAATTGACTAATTTATTTTAATTTAATCAATTTCATTCAATTTAATTATTATATTTAATTATTATAACTATATGATGTTTCTAGTTTATATCTTAAAATCTCATCTTAATATCTTATAATTACTGTTCTTAAATAATGCTTTTTTTTTATAATACTTCAGGTGCTAATGAAACTATTTTAGTAAAATTTAATTGTCTCAATTCTCGGGTGATTGCGCCAAAAATTCGAGTTCCCTTTGGATTTCCGTCTTGATCAATCACAACTGCAGCATTGTCATCATATCGTATTATCATACCGTTGTCACGTTTGAGTTCTTTACAAGTACGTACAATTACCGCTCTGATCACTTCGGATTTTTCTAAAGGGGAGTTCGGTACTGCTTCCTTTATTACAGCAACAATAACATCACCGATACGGGCGTATCGGCGATTATTAGTTCCTATGATTCGAATACACATCAATTCTCGGGCTCCGCTGTTATCTGCTACACTCAAATGGGTCTGAGATTGGATCATAGCCTTTTTTGAATCTGTTATTTCAATGCAAAAGGAAAAAAGAAATATTGTTTGTTCAAAAAAAATAAACTTGTGATTTTTTCATCTCAACGGCCCGGCCCTTTTTCCTTTGGTTCTATCACGCTATCCCGAAATAATGAATTGAGTTCGTATAGGCATTTTTGAACCCGCTATTTCAATAGCTTTTCTGGCTATATTTTCTGCTACTCCACCGAGTTCATAAAGTATTCTACCGGGTTTAACTACAGCTACCCAATATTCGGGAGCTCCTTTTCCCGAACCCATACGCGTTTCCGTAGGTCTTACAGTAACGGGTTTGTCGGGAAATATACGTACCCATATTTTTCCACCGCGGCGTACATTTCGTGTCATGGCCCGACGTCCCGCTTCTATTTGTCTAGACGTAATCCAAGCGGGTTCAAGTGCCTGAAGAGCATATCGACCAAAACAAATACGATTACCCCGATAAGAAATTCCTTTCATTCTTCCTCTATGTTGTTTGCGGAATCTGGTTCTTTTGGGGTTATAGTTGATGTTTGTTTCGCAATTTCATCTCTACTACAGAACCGGACATGAGAATTTCTTCTCATCTAGCTCCTCGCGAATGAAATGATTATGATTAAAAAAAATCTACATGTCGTTGATAAATAATATACTGAATCAAATACAAAGAATATTATACTATACTGAATCTTGGGATTCCTTTCTCGTCGATTTTTTTTAATCTATTTATATTTTATATTTATTATAAGTTTGTTATTATAAAAATAAAAAAAATAAATTTGTATCTCTTTTTTTACATATTTTATGTTTTTTTTTACATACTTTAATGTATGTATAGAAAGAACTATACTCTTTATTTTTCTATTTATTTTTCTATATATAATATATATAGATATCGAAGATTTATAGATTTCAAATTTTAGATTTAGAGATAATTATTTCTATTTATAGATTTGTAGATAATGTCCTGAACATAAAAACCTTCGCGGGCGAATATTTACTCTTGCAATTGTAATATTGACTTCATTTGTAGGATTAACCCATAAATAACTTCTCAGAATAAATCGAGTGTCTTTTGGTTCCTTTCGCCATCCCGCCCAATAAATCATTAAAATTCGTTTTCATATAGAATCCTATGTATTTACAGGTTCCGTCGTTCCCATTGCTTCTTGTTAATGGTTAGGTTTTAATTATACAATGGAGCCATTTGTTCATTTTGTTCTTGAGTCAATTGTTTTAGTCTTTATTGGCTCGAGGCTCGTTATTTTTTTGGTCTATAAACGCATTCAATTAATTATAGATTTATCCTATATCGATCTTAATGCTTTATTACATTGGCTTTTGTGAGATGATTCATAAACCTTACATATTGAAGTTATAGATCATATATCATTGATCTCTTTCTTTCTCTCATCTTTTCATTTATCTGCATAATTTTTGATTTTGCTTTACAATTCATAATCAGATTAGTTTTTTTGCAAAACATATTTCAATTGTTACAATGAAATGACTAATATAGCCTATTTTGACTGCCTTTTTGGATTCGATCCAGATAATACGAAGCGATGGATTGGTTATTAGTTCTATACTTATGAGTTCATAGTATGGATCAGTCTATTTTTTTGTAATCCTGATCCTAAAAAAACCAACGAGTCACACACTAAGCATAGCAATTATATTAAATAATCAATCGAATTTTTTATTTTATCCAACCCTATAGAATTACTCTTTTTCTTTTTTTGGTAAAAAAAGAATGAAAGACTTTGTCATTTTTTTTATCGATACAACCAACTCGACTGAGGGTTTACTATTCCTCGTCTACAAATGTCCAAATTTTGATTCCTAATACCCCATAAATAGTTCTAACTGCATAGGAAGAATAATCAATTTGAGCTCGAAGGGTTTGTCGAGGAACCCGACCCTCTCTAATCCACTCGACGCGTGCAATTTCTTTTCCGTCAAGGCGCCCTGCAATTTGTACTTGAATTCCTTTTGTATCGGCCTGTTCAGTTAATTCAATAGCTCTTTTCATTGCTTTGCGAAATGAAACTCGATTCTTTAGTTGTCCCGCTATAAATTCGGCAAGAATGTTAGGGTGCCTGTAAGGGTGTGCAATTCTTGAAATAGCAATGTTGAGTTTTCGGTTCACACAATTTAGTTCTTTTTCTACATTTTTCTGTAATTCTTCGATTCTTTTATTTTTAGGCCTACCTTCTATTAATAATTTTGGGAATCCCAAATATATTATAACCTGAATCACATCAATTCGTTTTTGAATCTCTATACGTGCAATTCCTTCAACACCAGAAGAAATTTTCATATTTTTTTGTATATAATTCTTGATACAGTTTCTGATTTTTTGATCTTCTTGCAGACCCCCAGAATAATTTTTTGGTTGTGCAAACCAAAAAGAATAAGGATCTTGGGTTGTACCGAGTCTGAAACCAAGTGGATTTATTTTTTGTCCCATAATCCCCCACTACTATACATATCATGAGATGTCATTTTTGTGGACTTCTTTATCCACCTCGGGTTTTTTAAGTATATATTATATTCTTGATATTTTGGATATTCTGAATATTTTTCATATAAGGATAGATCTTTCAATACAATACTTATATGACAAGTTGGTTTTTTTATCAGATAACTTCTTCCTCGAGCCCGAGGTTTTAATCTTTTAACAGTAGATCCTT